ACCCGACTCAAAAAAAAAAAGAGTGCTTCGGGAGCGAAAATCGAACTTGCCAAGAGGGTGCCCTAAACCGGGGATTCACCGAGACAAACCAGAGAAAATTGCTTTTAAAGGGTGATAGACTGTGCCTTTCTTTTATTTCTTTTTTCTTTTCTGCCTGCTGAATAAAAAAAAGGGGGGGTTGATATAGCGCTCTACCATATCTATACAAATAGAATAGTCCATTTATTTATATGGACTGATAAGTGCGGAGACGGGAATCGAACCCGTGACCTCAAGGTTATGAGCCTCGTGAGCTACCAAACTGCTCTACTCCGCTCTGTAGGACCAAAAACTGGTGGACGAAAAAGGTTGAATACAAGTCTCTACCATGTCTAGACAAATAGAATAGTCTTTTTATACAGAATGGAGCGGGTAGCGGGAATCGAACCCGCATCGTTAGCTTGGAAGGCTAGGGGTTATAGTCGACGTTGGTTGATTATTTTTAACGTCTCTAATTCAAAACCGAACATGAAATTTTGATTTCATTCGGCTCCTTTATGGCTATTCTCACCACTTAACATCTATGTCAGCTTTTCTGTCTGAATGGAACCAAAGCTCTCCGCTTTCTAGATGATCCCTGTAGAGTAGGAGATAGAAATTCTACTATACTAAATATCTATCTAATCTACTTACTTCGTTCCCTAATTTCATTCAAGAGATCCTGAGGAAAAGAGTTGGGTTTCCACCGAGCTGAAACAATATCCTGATGGTTCTAGTAAACCAAAACTATCGTTTTTTAGCTATTGGGCTTCCATTTCTTTTTTAAATAAAAGAAGATTTAGTTACGATTGGAAATAAACTTTTTTGTATCTTCTTCATCCATAGATCCTTTACTCATATTTATTCAATTGGAATACTTAATCCAATGCAAAATTATGCTTCGCGACTCTGTACTCATAATCAAATTTGTATTTTGCATGCAAATTTAATTAGTCTTTGGATACTAATCGCGAGAATGTATATTCTTCCTCAATATGCTATTGAGAGGAAAAGGATTAAACCCTTTATAAGAACTAAAGTTTTCATCGGAATATGAATATAAAAATAAAAAAACTTAAGGATGCCTTAAGTATATCATTTCAAATTCAGTTATTAATAGAACGAATCACACTTTTACCACTAAACTATACCCGCTACGTGTAGATTATGATACCAACGCTACCCTTTGTCAAGGGTAACCATTCGAGGAGGAGGCTAATTCCACCTATGGAGAAAAGTGAGCAGTTGGTACTTCAATCGCGGGCCTTTACTTTAGGATTTAGATGGCCCCCTCTAGTCTGTTAAAAGAAATCTCTTCTTACCATGCCAATAGCATATGAACCAAATGTATGCATTTTGATTAGGATCGTATTGTTCGTATTCTATAGTTTGATTATTCCTACAATATACTCTAAGAGATATAGGGGACAATACAGTCCCCATAAATCCCCTTCTTCCTTTTCTTTTTTGTTGGGCAGACTGTAGAATAATTTATCTACTCTGCAGTATAAATTTGACTCCCCACTTTTTACAATAAAAGTGTTGATAAAACTCCAATATAGTTTGTTCAAAATGCACCCTTTAGAGAATATTCAAGTACCCCATTTCCAAGGGGTACCCGTAGAAAATCGCTTAAATAAATCCGTCCAAAACTTTTTAAGAAAAATTGAAAAGTTTTGAACTCGAAGGTTTTCCAAGGAATGCCTGTGAAAAATTGTTTCAATCTCTCACCAAAACATATAACAAGTATATCACTGAAAATTAATACCCATCCATATGGGTATATGAAGAGCGCGAATTCCTTTATACCCCCCCAATTAGAATTAGGGGAAATAAAACATAAATGGAGAAAGTTCTCATCATAAGATCAGCCAATAGATCCCTAATTTTGCAGAACAATCTGAGCAGGTGAAAAGTGAATAGGCTAAAGATAAAAAAAAGCAAAGTCTACCACTTTTTTAACAGCAGTTCTTATTGACCCTTTGGCCCTTTTGAACCTCGCCATGAATAAACTTCTATATCTCGGTATAGAAGTATCGAGATATAGAAAATAAAATCTCTACATATATATCTATATATATATATTATGTACATTAATATATACATATATTACGTACATTATGCAGTAGACCTATAATGGTAAATGAAAGTGGCTAATTGAATAAAAAGCCCTTTTAACTCAGTGGTAGAGTAATGCCATGGTAAGGCATAAGTCATCGGTTCAAATCCGATAAAGGGCTTTTCCCCTAGTGGTAGAGTAATGCCGCGGTAAGACAAAAGTCATCGGTTGGAATCTGATAAAGTACTTTTCTACTAAATTCATTCACTTTTTTCTTTTTTTTTTTAATTTGAAAATGTCTCTATTTTTTCTTGAATTTTATGACTTCGTTTAGTGTGAGACGCCCACATTTTTGGTCTGAACACTAAACGAAGCACGGAGTTTAAATTGCAAAAAAGAACTGAAATTGAACTCTTTTTCCTGTTAGAGCAATCAAATCAATATCTGTACTGAACTAATCTAGAATCCTTTTTATTAATTTATTCTTATTGTATACCCTTTAAAATGAATTTCCCTAAAAAGGAAGGGATGATCCGTGAATTAACCTAACCATCAACTAAAAAAAATCCTATGAAAGCATAACAGAAAAGTAGGAAAGACTCTTTGCTTTGATCTATTTATACTCTTCGAGTATATTGACAATTCCAAAAAACTGCTCATACTATCATTATAGTATAATGACGAGTGGTTCTATATAGCACTATCGTCTAGTGATGCCCCTATCGTCTAGTGGTTCAGGACATCTCTCTTTCAAGGAGGCAGCGGGGATTCGACTTCCCCTGGGGGTAGGGAGTATTATAAAAAGAGGTTAATCATAGATTATCAAAAACCCTAGAATAAATTCTTCCTGGGTCGATGCCCGAGCGGTTAATGGGGACGGACTGTAAATTCGTTGACGATATGTCTACGCTGGTTCAAATCCAGCTCGGCCCAAAAATCTAGGGCTTCGTGAATATGAACTAAATCCATTTTTTTTCTTCCATAAAAAAAAAATATCTGATCCATAGAAATAAAGGATAAAGATAAAAGAAAGGGTAAATTTATTTATAAGCCATATCTCTCTGATTCTTTTCTTCCAAAGAAAAGAGTTTTTCTTATTGAAAGGTGGATTATCATTTATTTTTAGGGATAAAAAATCGCGACATACTAGTTATGCCATTCTCACTATACCCACATCGGATATGTGGGTATGTAGTATATGATTACTCTATTTCTTAGAGTACGACAGACGAATCTTCTTATGGTTCTATTTAAGAATAGATATGCCATACACCCCGCAGGGATTGTAGTTCAATTGGTTAGAGCACCGCCCTGTCAAGGCGGAAGCTGCGGGTTCGAGCCCCGTCAGTCCCGAACTAGGGTTCAATGAATGGAAAAATTAATCTTTCCTTTTTTTCATCAAAAATTTCCCTGACAAAAAAAGGGGGGGCAAAAGGCAAGATCAAATATCTATGGGGAACCCTTACTTTACTTTTTTTATTTCGCATTTCTCAATAAAAAGAGAGCTGTATAGAATTTTTTTTTTAACTACTTACGGTTGCTAAGGAAAGACGTACATATCATACATGGATTAGTATAATTTAGGATATTACTCTATTTTTATGATGATACCATCCTCATCTTAACTTTCTATTCGACTCTTTCTTATAGAATAGAGTTCCGGTATTTTACCGGAATCCATACATAAATTGTATTCGTTTATTGCTAGAGATTGGATTTAATATAATTAATTGCTTTTTGGGGATTAAACCACACAACTTCCATTTTGTAGTTCCAACTTTGTTTGTGTATGTTCAATGAATTCTTGGAAAGAATCTACCTCATTCTCAGTCCATTTGTCGACCCCTTTTTTTATGGATCTGCTCTCGCCTTTAGACCCCAAAAAGCAGATATTGATAGTAACCTAACCTAATAAAATAAAAACCAAGCAAACGCTCTTTTTCCTAAATTAAAATATTGGATCTTTTTTATTTAAGATCCTCTTTTCTCCATCTCATTTCTACTTCTACTGCTTATTTGGATGTCTATATGACCCATAGAAAGTCGGTCATATAATACATACATAATTGTATGTATAACTATAAGAAAAAGGAAGGGAAATTGGATAAGAAAGATTCTTGGTTATACATATATATATATAGAAAAGCAAAAGTAGAAAAGAATGAAAAATAGAGGGGTTCCGAATCCAATCAAAAAACCTATTTTGGTCTTAGTATGGATAAGGGATCCTCCTATGTTATATTATTCCACTATCAACCATGAATTGATTTGATAGATCCTATATTCATAATATTGAATTGATTCAGTATTATCAGAATGCAAGGCCTCCCCTTGAATTTACAGGATACCCCTTTTTCCTCTCCATGGGATTACATCCCGAGTTATTGTGAAAAAAAAAAAATAAAGAGGTTATGGAAGTAAATATTCTCGCATTTATTGCTACTGCATTGTTCATTCTAGTTCCCACTGCCTTTTTACTTATTATTTATGTAAAAACAGCTAGCCAAAATGATTAATTGGAATTCCAATTAATCATTGAAGAAATGAAAAAGGGATTAAAGAAAATAAAAATCCAAGTCTTAACTTAAATGAAAGGATCCGGTTGGAATCATAAAGTGTGGTAGAAAGAACTACATATAGTTTTTTCTACGACACTTTAGATTCTTTCTATTATATTATCTTGAATCTACATAGAATAGATTAGTAGATTGAAATAGTAATCTAATTCAACTTTTTTTTTACTGCATCCACTTAATTTCAAGCAAGTCAAAAGCAAAAAAATCAAATACAACTCTTCATTGAAAGAATCCATGGAGACGGAGAAAAATAATACGAGAATAGACTATAGTAAAAGAAAAAAAGTAAATAAAAGGAAAAAACCTGCGAATCTTTCATGCTTAAAAATGACGCGAGATGCTTCACGCGAGATCCTTCAAAAAAAAAAATTCTAAGAATAAGAAAAGAGTTGATACTACAATTCGACTACTCAATCAATTAGTATTATCCCTAGAGTCCACTTCTCCCCCATACTACTAGCGAAAGAGAAAATGTAAAGACTACCATTAAAGCAGCCCAAGCGAGACTTACTATATCCATGTAAATTATGTCTCCTATTTCTATGAAGGAATTATTCTACTATTGATCAATAATCATAGTGGAATTAAGGGTACATAGTCAAAATTCTGCCCTAAGATTATGGATGAATCAGTTAAAGGAATTTACTCCTAACAAATTCTTATATGATTTCTGGTAGAATTGGCGAGTATTAAATATAAATATGAGACATATTCCTTTTCCCTAAAAAAGAGTAGGGGAATGTCCTGAATAGAAGACGCAGGAATAGAGAGATTTTTGCTTCCTTTTGTTACCTTTTTTATAAGCAAAGGACGTCAGAATATACCATAAAATTAGGATAGATAAATATTTATTGGATACCTACCTTACCCATGTTTATTTTTGACCTAAACCCTACTGACCCACTTTCTATCTTTCTATGAAAGAGTGAGGAGACCTTATCCACAACTCTGAAATTGATTTTGGATCAGCCTATTCAATCTGATTCTCGACAGAATCAGTAGCCTTTACTTTAGTGTATCTAGGTAGCATAAGACCTACGAAGTGTATGTAGTAAGATGTAAGATAAATAAAATGTATGATAATTAGGAAGTCTTGATATTTCTTCGCGAAGTCTCTTCTTCAATCTTAGATTGAAAAAAGAATGCCCCTTAAGAACCTTTGGATAGGAAGATTTATGACACCTTAGTCTCATAGTTTTAAATCCCCGAATCGAATCAATTCAAATTAATAAAAGAATAAGGAAACGCTACCTAATTTCTGTTGGTAGCTAGTCGTTTGGGACACTGCCGCCAAAACAAACCCTAGTTTGAGGATAGAACTATGGTATGGATTCTCAAAATTAAGTATCGCCAAACCTAGTTACTCTCTTGCCCCAACTTATGAGGGTACGAAATTTTGGAGTTTGATCAGTACTATAATCCTAAGTATTTTATTGATCAGGCGGCACCCAGATTTGAACTGGGGATAAAGGATTTGCAGTCCCCTGCCTTACCACTTGGCCATGCCGCCAAAAAATCCGATCTAAAATCGAGAATCATCTATATTTTCTTACTAAAACCCCTTTTCTTTCTATTCTATTGAGATGGCAAAGGAGCAAAAGTGGATTTCCAGTCACAGACTGAAAAATTAAGATTGGAACCATTAACTAGAATTTTTTTTTTTTGAATTGCAGTAGTAAACGACTGTTAAATCGGTATTCTCTCCCCCCATTCCTTTTAATGGCATAATAAAATAGAATAAAAGTTTCCCTAATCTGTATATAGGTAAACTCCAGGTCCGAACAGCATTATTATCTATGGATCCCCCTTATGTACATATCCCTATAGGGAATCATGCTTTAATTTTTCATTGGATTAAATATCTTGAATAAAAAGAAGAAATTTGCTCTGATATAGATTATGGCCCGGCCTTCTTGGCCCACCAAAGTGAAATTACGATAAAAAAAAGGATATGTGAATAGGTGGATAACTAGATTAGCAAGGACTTAAAAAATAAAGTAAGTACTTTATTTTAAGATTCGACAACGAAATCCTTTATTTTTCAGCAATTCTACTACTACGAAACTCAAAATAACCTTCAAATTCTTTTTGAAAATAAAACTAAGCGTACTATTCTAAATTCTAAATCGAACTAAAGTCAAACTTTCTAATGCTTATAAATTATTATGGCTTTATTTCTTTCATAGAAAGGAGATAAAACGAGAAATCTTTGCTATCCAATCTGATTAGAATATCATAAAGTTTAAGTGGCAGAATTTTTTCTAGAACTTTTTTATCAATTCATTTTCATTCCATTTCTACCCCTGCCAAATTCGAACTTTGGTCAAAATTATCTCTATTCATATGTATGAAATACATATATGAAATACGTATGTGGAGTTCCCTAGAATTTCATGTGATTCAGTAAACAGAATATAGATTCCATGATTGCTAGATTGATCCGTAGGGATTGATGAAGAGTGAGCTGATAATGGAATTTTTCTTCGATAAATAGGAAACTTAAGATTAAGATGCTCCGGAATGGAAATGAGGGAATGTCCACAATACCCGGATTTAGTCAGATCCAATTCGAGGGATTTTGTAGGTTCATTAATCAAGGTTTGGCAGAAGAACTTGAGAAGTTTCCAACAATTAAAGATCCAGATCACGAAATTGCATTTCAATTATTTGCGAAAGGATATCAATTGCTAGAACCCTCGATAAAAGAAAGGGATGCTGTGTATGAATCACTCACCTATTCTTCTGAATTATATGTATCTGCGAGATTAATTTTTGGTTTCGATGTGCAAAAGCAAACTATTTCTATTGGAAACATTCCTATAATGAATTCCTTAGGAACCTTTATAATAAATGGAATATACCGAATTGTGATCAATCAAATATTGCTAAGTCCTGGTATTTACTACCGCTCGGAATTAGACCATAAGGGAATTTCTATATACACCGGGACTATAATATCAGATTGGGGAGGAAGGTCGGAATTAGCAATTGATAAAAAAGAAAGGATATGGGCTCGCGTGAGTAGAAAACAAAAGATATCTATTTTAGTTCTATCATCAGCTATGGGTTCGAATCTAAGAGAAATTTTAGATAATGTTTCCTACCCCGAAATTTTCTTGTCTTTCCCGAATGCTAAGGAGAAAAAGAGGATTGAGTCAAAAGAAAAAGCTATTTTGGAGTTTTATCAACAATTTGCTTGTGTAGGTGGGGACCTGGTATTTTCGGAGTCCTTATGTGAGGAATTACAAAAGAAATTTTTTCAACAAAAATGTGAATTAGGAAGAGTTGGTCGACGAAATATGAATCGGAGACTGAATCTTGATATACCTCAGAACAATACATTCTTGTTACCACGAGATGTATTGGCCGCTACGGATCATTTGATTGGAATGAAATTTGGAACGGGTATACTTGACGATGACGATATGAATCACTTGAAAAATAAACGTATTCGTTCGGTTGCGGATCTATTACAAGATCAATTCGGACTGGCTCTTGGCCGTTTACAACATGCGGTTCAAAAAACTATCCGTAGAGTATTCATACGTCAATCGAAACCAACTCCACAAACTTTGGTAACTCCAACTTCAACTTCGATTTTATTAATAACTACTTATGAGACCTTTTTTGGCACATACCCCTTATCTCAAGTTTTTGACCAAACCAATCCATTGACACAAACGGTTCATGGGCGAAAAGTGAGTTGCTTGGGTCCTGGAGGATTGACGGGGAGAACTGCAAGTTTTCGCAGCCGAGATATTCATCCGAGTCACTATGGACGTATTTGTCCAATTGACACGTCCGAAGGAATCAATGTTGGACTTACTGGATCCTTAGCTATTCATGCGAGAATTGATCACAGGTGGGGATCTATAGAGAGTCCGTTTTATGAAATATCTGAGAAAGCAAAAGAAAAAAAAGAGAGACAGGTGGTTTATTTATCACCAAATAGAGATGAATATTATATGATAGCCGCAGGAAATTCTTTGTCCTTGAATCAGGGTATTCAGGAAGAACAGGTTGTTCCAGCTAGATACCGTCAAGAATTCCTGACTATTGCATGGGAACAGATTCATGTTAGAAGTATTTTTCCTTTCCAATATTTTTCTATTGGAGGTTCTCTCATTCCTTTTATTGAGCATAATGATGCGAATCGGGCTTTAATGAGTTCTAATATGCAGCGCCAAGCAGTTCCACTTTCTCGGTCCGAGAAGTGCATTGTTGGAACTGGATTGGAACGCCAAACAGCTCTAGATTCGAGGGTTTCCATTATAGCCGAACGCGAGGGAAAGATCATTTCTAGTGATAGTCACAAGATCCTTTTATCAAGTAGTGGGAAAACTGTAAGTATTCCTTTAGTTGCCCACCGGCGCTCTAACAAAAATACTTGTATGCACCAAAAACCTCGGGTTCCGCGGGGTAAATCCATTAAAAAGGGGCAAATTTTAGCGGAGGGAGCTGCTACAGTTGGGGGGGAACTTGCTTTAGGAAAAAACGTTTTAGTAGCTTATATGCCGTGGGAGGGTTACAATTTTGAAGACGCAGTACTAATTAGCGAACGTTTGGTATATGAGGATATTTATACTTCTTTTCACATCCGAAAATATGAAATTCAGACGGATACGACAAGCCAAGGCTCCGCTGAAAAAATCACTAAAGAAATACCACATCTAGAAGAACATTTACTCCGCAATTTGGACAGAAATGGAGTTGTGAGGTTGGGATCCTGGGTAGAAACTGGCGATATTTTAGTAGGTAAATTAACGCCTCAGATAGCGAGCGAATCCTCGTATATCGCGGAAGCTGGATTATTACGGGCCATTTTTGGTCTTGAGGTATCCACTTCAAAAGAAACTTCTCTCAAACTACCTATAGGTGGAAGAGGGCGCGTTATCGATGTGAAATGGATCCAGAGGGACCCCCTCGACATAATGGTTCGTGTATATATTTTACAGAAACGTGAAATCAAAGTTGGGGATAAAGTAGCAGGAAGACACGGGAATAAGGGGATCATTTCCAAAATTTTGCCTAGGCAAGATATGCCCTATTTGCAAGATGGAACACCTGTTGATATGGTCTTCAATCCCCTAGGAGTACCCTCACGAATGAATGTGGGACAAATATTTGAAAGCTCGCTCGGATTAGCAGGGGATCTGCTAAAGAAACATTATAGAATAGCACCCTTTGATGAGAGATATGAGCAAGAGGCTTCAAGAAAACTTGTGTTTTCGGAATTATATGAAGCCAGTAAACAAACAAAAAATCCATGGGTATTTGAACCCGAATACCCGGGAAAAAGCAGAATATTTGATGGAAGAACAGGAGATCCTTTCGAACAACCTGTTCTAATAGGGAAGTCCTATATTTTAAAATTAATTCATCAAGTTGATGAGAAAATCCATGGACGTTCTACTGGGCCCTACTCACTTGTTACCCAACAACCCGTTAGAGGAAGAGCCAAGCAAGGGGGACAACGAGTAGGAGAAATGGAAGTTTGGGCTTTAGAAGGATTTGGTGTTGCTCATATTTTACAAGAGATACTTACTTATAAATCTGATCATCTTATAGCTCGCCAAGAAATACTTAATGCTACGATATGGGGAAAAAAAGTGCCTAATCACGAGGATCCTCCAGAATCTTTTCGAGTGCTCGTTCGAGAACTAAGATCTTTGGCTCTAGAACTGAACCATTTCCTTGTATCTGAGAAGAACTTTCAGGTTAATAGGGAGGATGTTTGATCGGAATAAATATAAATTCTTTTCTTATTTCTATTTTATGATTGACCAATATAAACATAAACAACTTCAAATTGGACTCGTTTCCCCTCAACAAATAAAGGCTTGGGCTAACAAAATCCTACCTAATGGGGAAGTCGTTGGCGAAGTCACAAGGCCCTCCACTTTTCATTATAAAACCGATAAACCAGAAAAAGATGGATTGTTTTGCGAAAGAATCTTTGGACCCATAAAAAGCGGAATTTGTGCTTGTGGAAATTCTCGAGCCAGCGTAGCTGAAAACGAAGACGAAAGATTTTGTCAAAAATGCGGAGTAGAATTTGTTGATTCTCGGATACGAAGATATCAAATGGGATACATCAAACTGGCATGTCCAGTGACTCATGTGTGGTATTTGAAAGGTCTTCCTAGTTATATCGCGAATCTTTTAGATAAACCCCTTAAGAAATTGGAGGGCCTAGTATACGGCGATTTCTCTTTTGCTAGGCCCAGCGCTAAAAAACCTACTTTCTTACGATTACGAGGTTTATTCGAAGATGAAATTTCATCCTGTAACCACAGTATTTCTCCCTTTTTTTCTACCCCAGGCTTTGCAACATTTCGAAATCGGGAAATTGCGACAGGAGCAGGTGCTATTAGAGAACAATTAGCGGATTTGGATTTGCGAATTATTATAGAGAATTCCTTGGTTGAGTGGAAGGAATTAGAAGACGAGGGGTATAGTGGAGATGAATGGGAAGATAGAAAAAGACGAATAAGAAAAGTTTTTTTAATTAGACGAATGCAATTGGCAAAACATTTTATTCAAACAAATGTAGAACCAGAATGGATGGTTTTGTGCTTATTACCAGTTCTTCCTCCCGAATTGAGACCCATTGTTTATAGGTCTGGGGATAAAGTAGTGACTTCGGATATTAATGAACTTTATAAGAGAGTTATCCGTCGGAACAACAACCTTGCCTATCTATTAAAAAGAAGTGAATTAGCGCCAGCAGATTTAGTAATGTGCCAGGAAAAATTGGTACAAGAAGCCGTGGATACACTTCTTGATAGCGGGTCCCGCGGGCAACCGACCAGGGATGGTCACAATAAAGTATACAAGTCACTTTCAGATGTAATTGAGGGTAAAGAGGGGAGGTTTCGCGAGACTCTGCTTGGGAAACGGGTCGATTACTCGGGGCGTTCTGTCATTGTTGTGGGTCCTTCGCTTTCATTACATCAATGTGGATTACCTCTAGAGATAGCAATAAAGCTTTTTCAGCTATTTGTAATTCGCGATTTAATCACGAAACGTGCTACTTCTAATGTCAGGATTGCTAAAAGGAAAATTTGGGAAAAGGAACCCATTGTATGGGAAATACTTCAAGAAGTTATGCGGGGGCATCCTGTACTGTTGAACAGAGCACCTACCCTGCATAGATTAGGCATACAGGCCTTCCAACCCACTTTAGTAGAGGGGCGTACTATTTGTTTACATCCATTAGTGTGTAAGGGTTTCAATGCGGACTTTGATGGGGATCAAATGGCTGTTCATCTACCTTTATCCTTGGAAGCTCAAGCAGAAGCCCGTTTACTTATGTTTTCTCATATGAATCTTTTGTCTCCCGCTATTGGAGATCCTATTTGCGTGCCAACTCAAGACATGCTTATCGGACTTTATGTATTAACGATTGGAAACCGTCGAGGTATTTGTGCAAATAGATATAATAGTTGCGGAAACTATCCAAATAAAAAAGTAAACTACAATAATAATAATTATAAGTATACGAAAGATAAAGAACCCCATTTTTCTAGTTCCTATGATGCACTGGGAGCTTATAGACAGAAACGAATCGGTTTAAACAGTCCCTTGTGGCTCCGATGGAAACTAGATCAACGCGTCATTGGGTCAAGAGAAGTTCCGCTTGAAGTTCAATATGAATCTTTTGGGACTTATCATGAGATTTATGCCCACTATCTAATAGTCGGAAATAAAAAAAAAGAAACCCGTTCTATATACATTCGAACCACTCTTGGTCATATTTCTTTTTATAGAGAAATAGAGGAAGCCATACAAGGATTTAGTCGGGCCTATTCATACACTATCTAAACACGGAAGTTAGATTCGGCGATGCCCCTTTCGGGGGGCATTCCGATTTCGCTAGTACCGTCTTCAAATTCAGATTGAGATTGAGGAAAGGGAGTAAATTAAGTTTTCGAATCACTGACTCAGGCCTATTGTCGAATCCTACTCAGCAATTGTCGAATCCTACTCAGCCAAAAAAGGGGGTACTTAATGTATGGCGGAACGGGCCAACCTGGTCTTTCATAATAAAGAGATAGACGGAACTGCTATGAAACGGCTTATTAGCAGATTAATAGATCATTTCGGAATGGGATATACATCCCATATACTGGATCAAATAAAGACTCTGGGCTTCCATCAAGCCACTACTACATCGATTTCTTTAGGAATCGAGGATCTTTTAACAATACCCTCTAAAGGATGGTTAGTCCAAGACGCGGAACAACAGAGTTTTCTTTTGGAGAAACACTATTATTACGGGGCTGTACACGCAGTAGAAAAATTACGCCAATCCGTTGAAATATGGTATGCTACAAGTGAATATTTGAAACAAGAAATGAATTCGAATTTTCGGCTAACGGATCCTTCTAATCCAGTCTATCTAATGTCTTTTTCAGGAGCCAGAGGAAATGCATCTCAGGTACACCAATTAGTAGGGATGAGAGGGTTAATGGCGGATCCTCAAGGACAAATGATTGATTTACCTATTCAAAGCAATTTACGCGAGGGACTTTCTTTGACAGAATATATAATTTCCTGCTACGGAGCCCGCAAAGGGGTTGTAGATACTGCTGTACGAACAGCGGATGCTGGATATCTTACACGTAGACTTGTTGAAGTAGTTCAACATATTATTGTGCGTAGAAGAGATTGTGGTACTATCCGAGGTATTTCTGTAAGTCCTCAAAATGGGATGACAGAAAAACTTTTTGTCCAAACACTAATTGGTCGTGTATTAGCAGACGATATATATATTGGTTCACGATGCATTGCTGCTCGGAATCAAGATATTGGAATTGGATTAGTCAATCGATTCATAACTGCCTTTCGAGCACAACCGTTTCGAGCACAACCAATATATATTAGAACCCCTTTTAGTTGCCGGAGCACATCTTGGATCTGTCAATTATGTTATGGGCGGAGTCCCACTCATGGCGATCTGGTCGAATTGGGGGAAGCTGTAGGTATTATTGCGGGTCAATCAATTGGGGAGCCAGGGACTCAACTAACATTAAGAACTTTTCATACTGGTGGAGTATTCACAGGGGGTACTGCCGACCTTGTACGATCCCCCTCGAATGGAAAAATCCAATTCAATGAGGATTTGGTTCACCCCACACGTACCCGTCATGGGCAGCCTGCTTTTCTATGCTATATAGACTTGCGTGTAACTATTCAGAGTCAGGATATTCTACATAGTGTGAATATTCCGTTAAAAAGCTTGATTCTAGTGCAAAATGATCAATATGTAGAATCCGAACAAGTAATTGCGGAGATTCGTACCGGAACCTCCACTTTGCATTTTAAAGAAAAGGTACAAAAGCATATTTATTCCGAATCAGACGGGGAAATGCACTGGAGTACTGATGTTTACCATGCGCCCGAATATCAATATGGTAATCTTCGTCGATTACCAAAAACAAGCCATTTATGGATATTGTCAGTAAGTATGTGCAGATCCAGTATAGCATCCTTTTCGCTACACAAGGATCAAGATCAAATGAATACTTATTCTTTTTCTGTTGACGGAAGATATATCTTTGACCTCTCAATGGCTAATGATCAAGTAAGCCATAGACTGTTGAATACTTTTGGTAAAAAAGATAAGGAAATTCTTGATCTTGATTATTTAACGCCAGATCGAATCGTGTCCAACAGTCATTGGAATTTTGTCTATCCTTCTATTCTTCAAGATAATTCGGATTTGTTGGCGAAAAAGCGAAGAAATAGGTTCGTCATTCCATTACAATATCATCAAGAACAAGAGAAAGAGCTAATATCCTGTTTGGGGATTTCGATCGAAATACCCTTTATGGGTGTTTTACGTAGAAATACCATTTTTGCTTATTTTGACGATCCACGATACAGAAAAGATAAAAGGGGTTCCGGAATTGTTAAATTTAGATATAGGACCCTAGAGGAAGAATATCGGACCCGAGAGGAAGAGTATAGGATTCTAGAGGAAGACTCAGAGAACGAATATGAGAGCCCAGAGAACGAATATAGGACCCGAGAGGACGAATATGAAACCGTAGAAGACGAATATAGGACTCTAGAGGACGAATATGAAACCCTAGAAGATGAATATGGGATCCTAGAGGACGAATATAGGACTCTAGAGAAAGACTCAGAAGAAGAATACGGGAAACCAGAGAACGAATATAAAACTCGAGAGGACGAATATGGAACTCTAGAGGAAGACTCAGAAGAAGAATATGGAAGCCGTGAAGATGGCTCAGAGAACGAATATGGGGCTTTAGAAGAAGACTCAGAGGAAGACTCAGAGGACGAATATGGGAGCCCAGAGGAAGATTCTATCTTAAAAAAAGAGGGTTTTATTGAGCATCGAGGAACAAAAGAATTTAGTCTAAAATACCAAAAAGAAGTAGATCGGTTTTTTTTCATTCTTCAAGAACTGCATATCTTGCCGAGATCCTCATCCCTAAAGGTACTTGATAATAGTATTATTGGAGTGGATACACAACTCACAAAAAATACAAGAAGTCGACTAGGTGGATTGGTCCGAGTGAAGAGAAAAAAAAGCCATACGGAACTAAAAATCTTTTCCGGAGATATTCATTTTCCTGAAGAGGCGGATAAGATATTAGGCGGCAGTTTGATACCACCAGAAAGGGAAAAAAAAGATTATAAGGACTCAAAAAAAAGAAAAAATTGGGTTTATGTTCAACGGAAAAAAATTCTCAAAAGCAAGGAAAAGTATTTTGTTTCGGTTCGACCTGCAGTCGCATATGAAATGGACGAAGGGAAAAATTTAGCAAGACTTTTCCCTCAAGATCTCCTGCAAGAAGAGGATAATCTCCAACTTCGACTTGTCAATTTTATTTCTCATGAAAATAGCAAGTTAACTCAAAGAATTTATCACACGAATAGTCAATTCGTTCGAACTTGCTTGGTAGTGAATTGGGAACAAGAAGAAAAAGAGGGGGCTCAGGCTTCCCTTCTTGAGTTAAGAACAAATGATCTAATTCGCGATTTTCTAAGAATTGAGTTAGTCAAGTCCACTATTTCGTATACAAGAAGAAGGTATGATAGGACAAGTGCAGGACCGATTCCCAATAATAGGTTAGATCGCAACAATACCAATTCCTTTTATTCCAAGGCCAAGATTCAATTACTTAGCCAACATCAAGAAGCTATTGGCACCTTGTTGAATCGAAATAAAGAATACCCATCTTTGATGATTTTGTCGGCATCCAACTGTTCTCGAATTGGTTTATTCAAGAATTCAAAATATCCCCATGCGGTAAAAGAATCGAATCCTAGAATTCCTATTCGAGATATTTTGGGGCGCTTAGGCGCTATTGTACCTAGTATATCGAATTTTTCTTCATCTTACTATTTATTAACGCATAATAAGATCTTGTTAAAAAAATACTTGTTCCTTGACAATTTGAAACAAACCTTCCAAGTACTTCAAGGTCTTAAATACTCTTTAATAGATGAAAATAAAAGGATTTTGAATTTCGACAGTAACATCATGTTGGATCCATTCCATTTGAATTGGTACTTTCTCCATCATGACTCATGGGAGGAGACACCGGCAATAATTCACCTTGGACAATTTATTTGCGAAAATGTATGTCTATTTAAATCGCACATAAAAAAATCTGGTCAAATTTTCATTGTTAATATGGACTCCTTTGTTATAAGAGCGGCTAAGCCTTATTTGGCCACTATAGGAGCAACTGTTCATGGTCATTGTGGAAAAATCCTTTACAAAGGAGATAGGTTAGTTACCTTTATATATGAAAAATCGAGATCTAGTGATATAACGCAAGGTCTTCCAAAAGTCGAACAAATATTCGAAGCGCGTTCAATTGATTCACTATCGCCGAATCTCGAAAGGAGAATTGAGGATTGGAATGAGAGTATACCAAGAATTCTTGGGGTTCCCTGGGGATTCTTGATTGGAGCTGAGCTAACCATCGCCCAAAGTCGTATCTCTTTGGTTAATAAGATCCAAAAGGTTTATCGATCCCAAGGGGTACAGATCCATAATAGACATATAGAGATTATTATACGGCAAGTAACATCAAAAGTACGGATTTCAGAAGATGGAATGTCTAATGTTTTTTTACCTGGGGAATTAATAGGACTATTGCGAGCGGAACGAGCAGGGCGGGCTTTGGATGAATCGATCTATTATCGGGCAATCTTATTGGGAATAACAAGGGCTTCCCTGAATACCCAAAGTTTCATATCTGAAGCAAGTTTTCAAGAAACTGCTCGAGTTTTAGCAAAAGCTGCCCTACGAGGTCGTATTGATTGGTTGAAAGGCCTGAAAGAAAACGTAGTTCTGGGGGGAATTATACCTGTGGGTACCGGATTCCAAAAATTTGTGCATCGTTCCCCACAAGACAAGAACCTTTATTTCGAAATTCAAAAAAAAAATCTATTCACGTCGGAAATGAGAGATATTTTGTTTCTCCATACAGAATTAGTTTCTGCTGATTCTGACGTAACAAACAATTTCTATGAGACATCAGAATCCCCATTTACTCCCATTTATACGATTTAAGGATACATAAAGCAGATTTTTTTTACTTTAATTTAAACTAGACTTTTGACCTTAGAATCCTAACAGGTCTGATTTTAGATTTTGTATTTTAATATTTTATTACTAAATAAAAGAAGTCAGTTAATTTATTAAGGCTGTGTTTATATCATGTATCAATGGCCAGTTCTGAGTAGAAGGTTCCATCGGAACAATTATTATTTATTTCAAGATATTTCGGCTCTTTCTTAATCTTCAAAAAGAAATAAATTCCGTAATGGTAAGACGAAAAAAAGGAAAAAAAAAGGAAGTGTGGAAAAAATGACAAGAAGATATTGGAACATCAATTTGAAAGAGATGATAGAAGCGGGAGTTCATTTTGGTCATGGTATTAAGAAATGGAATCCTAAAATGGCCCCTTACATCTCGGCAAAACGTAAAGGTACTCATATTACAAATCTCGCTAGAACGGCTCGTTTTTTATCAGAAGCTTGTGATTTAGTTTTTGATGCAGCAAGTCAGGGAAAAAGCTTCTTAATTGTTGGTACCAAAAAAAGAGCAGCGGATTTAGTAGCATCAGCTGCAATAAGGTCTCGTTGTCATTATGTTAATAAAAAGTGGTTCAGTGGTATGTTAACGAATTGGTCGATTACCAAAACTAGACTTTCTCAATTTAGAGACTTAAGAGCGGAAGAAAAGATGGGAAAATTCCAGCATCTCCCAAAAAGAGATGTGGCAATCTTAAAGAGAAAATTATCTACCTTGCAAAGATATCTCGGCGGGATTAAATATATGACGAGGTTGCCTGACATTGTGATCGTCCTTGACCAGCAAAAAGAGTATATAGCTCTTCGGGAATGTGCCATTTTGGGGATTCCTACTATTTCTTTAGTCGATACAAATTGTGACCCAGATCTCGCGAATATATCGATTCCTGCCAACGATGACACTATGACTTCAATTCGATTGATTCTTAACAAATTAGTATTTGCAATTTGTGAGGGCCGTTCTCTCTATATAAGAAATCGTTGATTAAGATTAAGAAGAATAGGTAATTCTTAAGCAACTGCGTAAATTTATGGGATCAGTTACTATTCTTTTTTGTTTTGCATAGATAAAAGAAGGGGAATATTGATATATATTAGAGGGTATTGATATATATTATGATTTGATGTGATTTCTTGGTATCCTAAATATAAGATTAATACTTCAAGTTGCTGAGTTGAGAAAGAGATGGTTGAATCAAAAGAATTCCTTTTTTGAAGTTCAATTTTTATCAGAGGACAATATGAATATTACACCATGTTCCATTAAAACACTCAAGGGGTTATACGATATATCAGGCGTAGAAGTAGGCCAACACTTATATTGGCAAATAGGAGGTTTCCAAATTCATGCCCAAGTACTCATCACTTCTTGGGTCGTAATTACTATCTTGCTGGGTTCAGTTATCATAGCTGTTCGGAATCCACAAACCATCCCAACCGACGGTCAGAATTTCTTCGAATATGTCCTTGAGTTTATTCGCGATTTGAGCAAAACTCAGATTGGAGAAGAATATGGTCCCTGGGTTCCCTTTATTGGAACTATGTTCCTTTTTATTTTTGTTTCGAATTGGTCAGGTGCTCTTTTACCTTGGAAAATTATAGAGTTACCCCATGGGGAATTAGCAGCGCCCACGAATGATATAAATACTACTGTTGCTTTAGCTTTACTCACATCAGCGGCATATTTTTATGCGGGTCTTAGCAAAAAAGGATTGAGTTATTTCGAGAAATATATTAAACCAACCCCAATCCTTTTACCAATTAACATCCTAGAAGATTTCACAAAACCATTATCGCTTAGTTTTCGACTTTTCGGAAATATATTGGCCGATGAATTAGTTGTTGTTGTTCTTGTTTCTTTAGTCCCCTTAGTAGTCCCTATACCGGTCATGTTTCTTGGATTATTTACAAGCGGTATTCAAGCTCTTATTTTTGCAACGTTAGCCGCAGCCTATATAGGTGAATCCATGGAAGGTCATCATTGAATTGACTAATTTTCGAAATAGTCTTTTTTTTTTAGCTTAGCCCAATTCATGCATGGTTCCAGATAATTCTCCTGGTTGGAAAACTAAACGAAATGCGCATGAATATATAATCTAGAGTTGTAGGAGAGATAATAGACTATATTAATGAGAATCATATGGATTTACACAAACCTCTAATGATTAGAAACTAAAAACGAGATCTCGAAGTAGTTTGGACGATTTAGATTATCATTTCAATTTGTACTTTTTAGTTACTTCTACCCAATAGAGCTTACAAGTTAAAAGTAATAATTTCTTGGTTGATTGTATCCTTAACCATTTCTTTTTTTTTTTTTGACACGAGGAACTCACCATGAATCCACTAATTGCTGCTGCTTCCGTTATTGCTGCTGGATTGGCCGTAGGACTTGCTTCTATTGGGCCTGGAGTTGGTCAAGGTACTGCTGCAGGACAAGCTGTAGAAGGTATTGCGAGACAGCCAGAAGCAGAAGGGAAAATACGAGGTACTTTATTGCTTAGTCTAGCTTTTATGGAAGCTTTAACAATTTATGGACTGGTTGTGGCACTAGCGCTTTTATTTGCAAACCCTTTTGTTTAATCCTAAAAAAGAAAACGAGTCCTTTAGATTACTTTTTTTTTAGTAAATTGGTATTTGCTTCTGTAATTCCAAGTATATCAATACTTTTTTTATTATATTATTCCAGGAATTTTTTATTTATCGGGACAGACAATACCCCAGGAAAGGTTGATTTGAGCATGATCCATTTAGGTAGAAGATAT